CTGTAGTGTTCGAGTGGATACTGCTACTTCTTCTCGAACCATACTAATATTATTGTTTGATCAGATCATTGAATCATTTATTTCTATTGCAATCCATTCAATTTTGATTTCTACACACGTCTTTTTTTAGGAGGCCTACATCCATTATGTGGCATAGGGGTTACGTCACGTACGAAACTTAATAGTATACCACTTCTACGAATGGCTCGTAATGCTGCATCTCTTCCGAGACCAGGGCCTTTTATCATGACTTCTGCTCGTTGCAGACCCTGATCCACTGCCGTACGAATAGCATTTCCTGCTGCGGTTTGAGCAGCAAATGGTGTCCCTCTTCTTGTGCCTCTGAATCCACAAGTACCAGCGGAGGACCAAGAAACCACCCGACCTATTACATCTGTAACAGTCACAATGGTATTGTTGAAACTCGCTTGAACATGAATAACTCCTTTTTGTATTCTACGTCCATTCTTACGTGAACCAATTCTTGGTATAGCTTTTGTCATATTTTATCATCTCCTAAATATGAGTCAGAGATATACGGATATATCCATTTCATGTCAAAACAGATCCTTTATTTGTACATCGGACCGTTTAGAAAGTCCCTTGTTAGAAAGATTACCCCTGTCTCTGTTTATGTTTCGGATTGGAACAAATTACTATAATTCGTCCCCGCCTACGAATCAGTCGACATTTTTCACAAATTTTACGAATGGAAGCCCTTATTTTCATATTTGTTATTCCTTAATTCCAAATATACTCCTTGGAAGAAAATAAGTCTCTTGAAATTTTGAACCTCGAATTGTATTCCCATGAAAGTAATGTTTAAATTCAAATAAAAAGCCACCTAATCATTCGACTCTTTGTTGCGAAGTCTATAAATTATACGTCCCCTAGTTGAATCATAACGACTTACTTCGATTTTGACTCTATCTCCTGGTAGTATCCGGATAAAACTCCGTCGGATCCTCCCCGAAACATAACCTAGAATCAGATCTTCATTGTCTAAACGAACTCGGAACATACCATTGGGAAGTGATTCAGTAATTAAACCTTCGTGAATCAATTTTTGTTCTTTCATTCCAGGTAACCCCCTTGAAGTATCAACTAATGGAGGAGGAGTAATAGTAGACAATTCGTCTTTCCTCTCTTTTTCCCAAATAGCAAGTTACGGATCAAATTCGGATACCAGAAGGATCACCAGATATAATACAAAATTTCTCCCCCAATTCTTTCTAGTCGAGCTTCTCGATCTGTCATTATACCTCGAGAAGTAGAAAGAATTACGACCCCCATTCCACCTAAGATCCTAGGAATTCGTTGATGGTTGGAATAGATTCGTAGACCGGGACGACTGATACGCTTTAAAATATTTCTATATGTTCCTTTCCTATTCCTTCTATGTCGCAGGGTTGAAACCAAGAAATATTTGTTGTTTTCCCTATGTTTCCTAACATTTTCAATAAACCCTTCTTGTAGAAGTATTTTAACAATGTTTTCGGCGATATTAGTAGATGCTATTCGAACCGTTCCTTTTTTATCCATGTTAGCATTTCTTATAGAAGTTATTATATCGGCAATAGTGTCCCTACCCATGACGAACTAAAATTATGGGTGCCTTCCAGTTTTGATATAATCAACATGTTCCTTTTTTTTTTTTCACTTTTTCTTATTTATTTATGAATTATTAAAGGTATATGCGTGAGACACAATCTACTAACGTGATCTATTTCAGAGACCTGACTATACTCTATCACGGTCTCATCTACTAGTATTTATAAGACTTCAGGAGCTAATGAGACTATTTTAGTGAAATTCAACTGTCTCAATTCCCGCGCGATCGCTCCAAAAACTCGAGTTCCTTTTGGATTTCCTTCTTGATCAATGACAACTGCTGCATTGTCATCATATCGTATTATCATACCGTTGTCGCGTTTGAGTTCTTTACATGTACGTACAATTACAGCTCTGATCACTTCTGATCTTTCGAGAGGCATATTGGGCACTGCTTCTTTGATTACAGCAACAATAACGTCACCAATATGAGCATATCGTTGATTACTAGCTCCTATGATTCGAATACACATCAATTCTCGAGCCCCGCTGTTGTCCGCTACATTCAAATGGGTCTGAGGTTGAATCATATCATTTTTTTTTTGAATCTGCTCTTTCAATGCAAAAGGCAAAGGAAAAAGAGAGAAATATTGTCTGCCCAGAAATCCAAAAATCTGCGATTGTATTTTTCATCACAAATACCCTTCACATACCTATCACGCGATAATGAATTGAGTTCGTATAGGCATTTTGCACGCAGCTATTGAAATAGCTGCTCTGGCTACAGTTTCTGATACTCCGCCCATTTCATAAAGTATTCGACCGGGTTTAACGACAGATACCCAATATTCGGGAGATCCTTTCCCCGAACCCATACGTGTTTCGGTAGGTCTTACTGTAACGGGTTTGTCGGGAAATATACGTACCCATATTTTTCCACCACGGCGTGCATATCGTGTCATTGCTCGTCGTCCTGCTTCTATTTGTCTAGATGTGATCCAAGCGGGTTCAAGCGCCTGAAGAGCGTATCTGCCGAAACAAATATGATTGCCTCGATAAGATATTCCCTTCATTCTTCCTCTATGTTGTTTACGGAATCTGGTTCTTTTGGGGTTATAGTTGATGGTTGTTTCTCAATCCCATCTCTACTGCAGAACCGGACATGAGAGTTTCTTCTCATCCAGCTCCTCGCGAATGAAACGATTCAATAAGATTACGTATATGTATTTATTGAATGAATAATACACTGAATCATGGAATTTATTGATATTTAATCTGTCACACGGGAAGCCGTATAGTATATAGTATATACGGCTAGACGGATATTTCAATTTTATTTATATGGGATAATGCCTTTCTTTTGAAAATGAATCCTTGACCTTTACCGAATCTGTCAAAATACTGCAATCCAATAATGGTTTCGCGGGCGAATATTGACTCTTTCCATATTTGCTTCATTCGTAGGGTGAACCCATGACCTATCAGAAGAAATTAATTGGTTCCTGGTTGATTCCGCCATCCCACCCAATGAATCATTAGGATTCGTTTTCAATAGAATCTTCCGCAGTCACAGGTTTCGTCGTTCCCATAGCTTTTCCATTAATGGCTAGGCCTGAACTATGCAATGGAGCTCCTAATTAAATTCGTTCCCGAGCCAATCTCCTCAGTCTCTATTGACTCGGGGCTCTTTATTATTTGTATTTTTCTTATGAACCGTATTCGTCTAATTATGGACGAATCAGTATTGATGCTTTATCACACTGCCTTTTATGATATGATGTGATTGATAGACCATACATATTGGAATCATATATCATGGAGATTCTCCTTCTCTCTTTCTCTCGCCCTTCCAGTTACCCACATCCCTCTATTTTTCTTTCCAACCTATAAATGGATTTTTCCTTTATGGAAAAAAAGATTTCAGTTGCTACAACTATATGATCGATACATCATATGGCGACTGCTTCCTTGGATCTCGATAATACAAAGCAATGAGTTGGTTACTAGTTCTTATAGTTATTAGTTAGGGGCTGGTCTGTTTTTTGAATCCCAACTTTAAATAAAAAACCAACGAGTCACACACTAAGCATAGCAGTTCCACCAAAAGGTCAATCGAATTTTTATTCAACCTTATAGAATTAGAATTGCTCATTTTTCATTTTTTTTTTATTGAAGTGAAAAGGAATAGTTTGTAGTTTTTGTTCTATCACTGAATAGAATGGCAAGCAAAGGAAGGGTCCATTATTGCTCGTCTACAAATATCCAAATTTTGATGCCCAATGCCCCATAGGCAGTTCGAACTGTATAGGAACAATGATCAATTTTAGCTCGAATGGTTTGGAGGGGAACCCTACCTTCTCTGATCCATTCGACACGTGCAATTTCTTTTCCGTCGATACGCCCTGCAATTTCCACTTGAATTCCTTTTGTGTCTGCTTGTTCAGTTAATTCAATAGCTTTTTTCATTGCCTTTCGAAACGAAACCCTATTCTTTAATTGTAGAGCTATATATTCTGCAAGAATATTAGGTTGTCCATAAGGTTTTGCAACTCTTGTAATAGCAATGTTAAGTCTCCGATTCACAGAATGAAGCCCCTTTTGTACATTGATCTGCAATTCTTCGATTCCTCGTGTTTGGCCTTCTATTAACAAATTTGGGAATCCAATATAGATTATGACCTGGATCAAGTCCATTTTTTTTTGAATCTCTATATGTGCAATTCCAATTCCTTCGAAACTTGAAGATACTCTTATATTTTTTTGTACATATATCTTGATACAATCCCGTATTTTTTCATCTTCCTGGAGACCTATGTAATAACTTTTTGGTTGTGCGAACCAAAGGGAACGATGACTTTGGTTTTCGCCAAGGCGGAAACCGAGTGGATTTATTTTTTGACCCATCTTTTTTTTCTCTCTCTCTCTCCTTCTCTATATATCTTTCTATTATAGGATCTCTCCATACATTTTTTGTTTCTAAAAATATATCCTGATCTGTTTTCTTTTTAGAGCTATCCTTCAATACAATAATTATATGACAGGCGGGTCTTTCTATCGGATAACTACGTCCTCTAGCCCTGGGTTTTAACTTTTTCACGATAGTACCCCCATTGACTTCGGCTTTACTAATGACTGAATCAGCTTCGTTGAAACTTTTATTGTGACTAGCATTTGCTGCTGCAGAATAAACCAGTTTAAAAATGGGATAAAATGCTCGATAAGGCATGAGTTCCAGTAACATAAGTGTTTTCTCATAGGAATGCCCACGAATCTGATCAATGACTCTTCGTGCTTTGTGAGCAGACATACATATACGTTGAGCTAAAGCTTGTACTTGTGTACTCGAGCTCCTCTTCATCTTCTGCTTTTTCAAGGTCTTCTTCCACTTTCTCCACTTTGACATAAGATAAGGTTCGCCTCCCGCCAATGAACGATGAGCACCTATTTCACTTTATTTTATTAACGGAGAGATCTAGTATCGTTTCTCGCGTGTCCCTGGAAAGTAAGAGTAGGTGCAAATTCTCCTAATTTTTGACCCACCATACGATCCGTTATATAAATAGGTAAATGCGCCTTTCCATTATGAATGGCAATTGTATTGCCGATCATTGTGGGTATAATGGTAGATGCCCGGGACCAAGTTACTATTATCTCTTTTTCCTCTCTCATGTTAAGCTTCTTTATTTTTTCCAATAAATGATTAGCTACAAAAGGGTTTTTTTTTAGTGAACGTGTCACGGCCTATTATTCCCCCCCCCTTTTTTTTTTTGAAAAGACGAGTAAAAAACAATATTTATTTGATTTTGAATATTCCTATTTACGGCGACGAATAATAAAACTATTACTATATTTATTCCTTTTCCTACTTCTTCTTCCAAGCGCAGGATAACCCCACGGGGTTGTGGGTTTTTTTCTACCAATCGGGGCCCTCCCTTCACCACCCCCGTGGGGATGGTCTACAGGGTTCATAACTACCCCTCTTACTACAGGACGCCTACCTAGCCAACACTTAGATCCGGCTCTACCCAAACTTTTCTGGTTCGCCCCAACATTACCCACTTGTCCGACTGTTGCTGAGCAGTTTTTGGATATCAAACGGACCTCCCCAGATGGAAATCTTAATGTGACCGATTTACCCTCTTTTGCAATCAGTTTCGCTACAGCACCTGCTGCTCTAGTTAATTGTCCACCCTTTCCAAGTGTGATTTCTATGTTATGTACGGCCGTGCCTAAGGGCATATGGGTTGAAGTAGATTTTTCTTTTTGATCAATAAAAACCCCTTCCCAAACCGTACAAGCTTCTTCCAAAGCATACGGCTTTCCGGATGTATATATATATATTATATGATGATATCTAGACAGATGGATTTTATATGAATCGTGTGATGAAGTACCACATAAGTGGATATATAGGAATACAAATCTGCCAAATCACTCATGTTATGATCTTATACATCCTAGGTCTCTCCGTTTCGTCATCTGGCTTATGTTCTTCATGTAGCATTCAGACCGAATGACTCTATGAAATTACGTCGCTACTTCCACATATTACGGGTAACGTAGGAGACATCTCTATTTTTCCCCGGGGGAATTTTTAGAATTACCACCACTTAGCTTTCAATTCACCTCTGACCATCAAATGAAATGTGAATAACCCATCCTCTTCTCTTTGAAACAAGGGTCGCTTCCGCTTCTGTCCGTGCTTCAAACAATTTTGTCTTCTCCATATTACCATATCTGGAGTGTCAATAATTTTATATGAGGAACTACTGAACTCAATCACTTGCTGCCGTTACTCTTCAGTTTTCTGTTGAGGTCTATCCCGTAGAGGTACTCAAATTGGATCAGTGATCAATTTCTAGGTTTCGTCGTAAACCTAATTGGTTACTTCCAATTACGTAAATCCATAGTTCAAACCGCACTCAAAGGTAGGGCATTTCCCATTGATATAGGAACTTCTGTACCGGAAACAATGGTATCTCCGATTATAGCCCCTCTGGGATGTAAAATATATCTTTTCTCACCATCTCCATAGTGTATGAGACAAATGTATGCATTTCGATTAGGGTCATATTCTATGGTTACGATCCTAGCAGATATGTCTTTTTCATTCCGTCGAAAATCGATTTTACGGTATAGACGCTTATGGCCTCCTCCTCTATGCCCTGCGGTAATGATTCCCCTGGAATTACGACCTTTACCACAGCGATGCTGTCCATAGATCAAATTATTTCGCGGATTGGATTTCACTTGACTGTCTACGGATCCTTTGCGTATGCTCGGGGTAGAAGTTTTGTATAAATGTATCGCCGTGTTATTTAGTATTTTTTTCTTTTTTTTTTTTACTTAAATTCTTTTCTCTTCTCTATAAGAGGTAAAATAGAATAACCCGGTTGAAGCGTAATGATCATACGTCTGTAATGCATTGTATGTCCCATAATGGGTCCCATTCTTCTACCCTTTCCCGGGTAGTTGATGACTATTTATAGCTATTACTTTGACGCCAAAGAAGAGTTCGACCCAATGCTTTATTTCTGTCCTAGTTGATCCCGATTCGACATTAGAAGTATATTGATTGTTCCCCAATAACCGAATACTTTTTTCTGTAAAGACTACATATTTGATTCCATCCATAAATCTACTTTCTTCCCCACGAGTTCCAGTATCGATAAGAATTCTAGTTCTTACTCTTCATATGTTATGGTTGGTATGAATATACCATACCAATTCGTTATGTATGGATGATGAGATTCCATTGATACGGAGCCAGTAGAACTAGCCTTATTGAATGTCCCCGTTGGCCTGCATCCAGCAGGAATTGAACCTACGAATTCGCCAATTATGAGTTGGGCGCTTTAACCATTCAGCCATGGATGCTTCACTGGGGTCATTGTACATCGCAAGTGACCCAAATTCAATTCACTTAGATTCTTTTGGATTCTTTAGGAGGAATCAATGAAATGAGAGGACATCAATTCAAATCCTGGATCTTCGAATTGAGAGAAATCAAGAATTCTCACGATTTCTTGGATTCATGGATCCAACCCGATTCGGTGAAATCTTTCGCTTCCTTTTTTTTCCACCAAGAGCGCTTTATAAAACTTTTTGATTCCCGAACTTTGAGTGTCCTAATTTCACGTGATTCACAGGGTTCAATTCGTCGACATTGCACGATCAAAGGTGTAGTACTGCTTGTACTTGTAGTAGTGGTCCTTATATACAATCGAAATAGGGTCGAAAGAAAAAATATCTATTTGATGGGGCTTCTTCCTAAACCTCTGCGTTCCATTGGACCCCCCAATTATACATTGAAAGAATCCTTTTGGTCTTTCAATCTCAATAGGTTGATTGTTTCGCTCCTGTATCTTCCAAAAGGGAAAAAGATCTATGAGAGTTGTTTCATGGATCCGAAAGAAAGTACTTGGGTTCTTCCAATAACTAAAAAGTGTATCATGTCTGAATCTAACTGGGGTTCTCGGCGATGGAGGAATGCGATCGTAAAAAAGAGGAATTCCAGCTGTAAGATATCGAATGAAATTGCAGCTGGAATTGAGATCTCATTCAAAGAGAAAGATATAAAATATCTGGAGTTTTTTTTTGTATCCTATACGAATGATCCGATCCGCAAGGACCATGATTGGAAATTCTTTGACCGCCTTTCTCCGAGTAAGAAGCGAAACATAATCAACTTGAATTCGGGACAGCTATTCGAAATTTTAGTGAAACATTTGATTTGTTATCTCATGCCTGCTTTTCGTGAAAAAAGACCAATTGATGAGGGGGGGTTCTTCAAACAACAAGGAGCTGAGGCGACTATTCAATCAAACGAGATTGAACATGTTTCCCTTCTCCTCTCGAGAAACAAGGGGGGTATTTTTTTGCAAAATTGCGCTCAATTTCATATGTGGCAATTCCGCCAAGATCTCTTCGTTATTGGGGGGAAGAATCGGCACAAATCGGATTTTTTGAGGAACGTCTCGAGAGAGAATTTGATTTGGTTAGACAATGCGTGGTTGGTAAACAGGAATCGGGTTTTTAGCAAGGTACGGGATGTATCGTCAAACATTCAATATGATTCCATAAGATCCATTTTCTTTCAAGTAACGGATTCTAGCCAATCGAAAGGATTTTCTGATCAATCCATAGATCCTTTCAATTCCATTAGTAATGAGGGTTCGGAATATCACACATTGATCAATCAAACGGAGATTCAGCAACTAAAAGAAAGATCAATTCTTTTAGATACTTCCTTTCTTCAAACGGAACGAACAGAGATAAAATCAGATCGATTCTCAAAATACCTTTCCGGATATTCCTCAATGGCTCGGCTATTCCCGGAACGTGAGAAGCAGATGAATAATCATCTGCTTCCAGAAGAAATAGAAGAATTTCTTGGGAATCCTACAAGATCAATTCGTTCTTTTTTCTCTGATAGATGGTCAGAACTTCATCTGGGTTTGAATCCTACCGAGAGGTCGACTATAGATCAGAAATTGTTGAAGAAACAACAAGGTGTTTCTTTTGTCCCTTCGAGGCGATCGGAAAATAAAGAAATAGTTGATATATTCAACATAATTACGTATTTACAAAATACCTCCTCAGTTCATTCGATTGCAGCAGATCCGGGATGGGATATGGTTCCGAAGGATGAACCGGATATGGACAGTTCCAACAAGATTTCATTCTTGAACGAAAATGCATTTTTTTATTTATTTCATCTATTCCATAATCGGAACAAAAGGGGATACAGGTTGCACCACGAGTTTGAATTAGAAGAGACATTTCAAGAAATGGCAGATCTATTCACTCTATCAATAACCGAGCCGGGTTTAGCCTATCATAATAAGGAATTTGGCTTGTCTATTGATTCCTACGGAAAATTATTGAATGAGGTATTCAACTCCGGGGATGAATCGAAAAAGAAATCTTTATTGGTTCTATCTTCTATTTTTTATGAAGAGAATGAATCTTTTTATCGAAAGATAAAAAAAAAATCGGTCCGGATCTCCTGCGGGAATGATTTGGAAGATCCAAAACCAAAAATAGCGGTATTTGCTCACAACAACATAATGGAGGCGATCCATCAATATAGAGTGATCCGAAATCAGATTCAAATCCAATATAGTACCTATGGGTACATAAGAAATGTATTGAATCGATTCTTTTTAATGAATCGACCCGATTGCAACTTCGCATATGGAATTCAAAAGCATCCCATAGGAAGTCAAAAGCACCCAATAGGAAATGATATTCTGAATCATCTAACTATAATAATAGATAAGATCAACCAACATTTATCCAATTTGAAAAAGATTAAGAAGAAGTGGTTTGATCCTCTTATTTCTCGAACCGAGAGATCCACGAATCTGGATCCTAATGTATATAGATACAAATGCTCCAATGGAAGCAAGAATTTCCAGGAACATTTGGAGCATTTCGTTTCTGAGCAGAAACACCGTTTTCAAGTAATGTTCGATCGATTACGTATTAATCAATATTCGATTGATTGGTCCGAGGTTATCGACAAACAAGATTTGTCCAAGTCACTTCGTTTCTTTTTGTCCAAGTCACTTCTCCTTTTGTCCAAGTCGCTTCTCTTTTTATCTAAGTCACTTCCTTTTTTCGTTGTGAGTCTCGGGAATATCTCCATTCATAGGGCCGAAATCCGCATCTATGAATTGAAAGGTCTGAATGATCAACCCGGCAATCAGTTGTTAGAATCAATAGGTGTTCAAATCGTTTATTTGAATAAATTGAAACCCTTCTTATTATATGATCATGATACTTCCCAAAGATCGAAATTTTTAATCAATACAGGAACAATATTACCTTTTTTGTTCAACAAGATACAAAAGTGCATGATTGACTCATTCCGTACTAGAAAAAATAGCAGGAAATCCTTTGAGAACACGGATTCCTATTTATCAATGATATCCCATGATCGAAACAATTGGTTGAATCCTCAGAAAAGTTCATTGATATCTTCTTTTTATAGAGCAAATAGACTTCAATTCTTGAATCATCCCCATCGTTTCTGGTTCTATTGTAACAAAGGATTCCATTTTTATGGGGAAAAGACCCGTATCCATAATTATGATTTTACATATGCGCAATTCCCCAATATCTTGTGCATTCGCAACAAAATATTTTCTTTGTGTTTCGGTAAAAAAAAACATGTTTTGGGAGAGAGAGAGACTATTTCACCAATTGAGTCACAGGTATCTGGCATATTCATACCTAACAACGTTCCACAAAGTGGTAACGAAACGTATAACTTGTACAAATCTTTCCATTTTTCAATTCGATCCGATCCATCCGTTCCTATTTACTCGATTGCAGACATTTCTGGAACACCTGTAATAGAGGAACAAATAGTCAATTTTGAAAGAACTTATTGTCAGCTTCTTTCAGATATGAATCTATCTGATTCAGAAGGGAAAAACTTGCATCACTATCTCCGTTTCAATTCAAACATGGGTTTGATTCACACTCCATGTTTTGAGAAATATGTGCCGTCCGGAAAGAGGAAAGAACTGAGTCTTTGTCTAAAGAAAAACGTTGAGAAGGGGGAAGTAGGTAGAACCCTTCAACGAGATAGTGCTTTTTCAAATCTCTCAAAATGGAATTTGTTCCAAACCTATATGCCATGGTTCCTTACTTGGACGGGGTGTAAATATCTTTATTTCACCTTAAAAAACAATATTTATTTGATATTGAATATTCCCTTTCAATATTCCCTAAGTGGCAGTCAAAATTTTGTGTCCGTTTTTCATGATATTATGCATGGATCAGATATATCATGGCCAATTCCTCAGAAAAAGTGGTGGTCGATTCTTCCACAACGGAATCTGATAAGTGAGAGTTCGAGTAAGTGTTTACAGAATCTTCTTCTGTCCGAAGAAATGATTCATCGAAATAATGAGTCACCCATTCCATTGATATGGACACATCTGAGATCACCAAATGCTTGGGAGTTCCTCTATTCAATTCTTTTCCTTCTTCTTGTTGCTGGATATCTCGTTCGTACACATCTTCTCTTTGTTTTCCGAGCCTCTAGTGAGTTACAGACAGAGTTAGAAAAGATCAAATCTTTGATGATTCCATCATACATGATTGAGTTGCGAAAACTTCTGGATAGGTATCCTACATCTGAACTGAATTCTTTCTGGTTAAAGAATCTCTTTCTAGTTGCTCTGGAACAATTAGGAGATTCTCTGGAAGAAATACGGGATTCTGCTTCTGGCGGCAACATGCTATTGGGTGGTGGTCCCGCTTATGGGGTCAAATCAATACGTTCTAAGAAGAAATATTTGAATATCAATCTCATCGATCTCATCAGTATCATACCAAATCCCATCAATCGAATCACTTTTTCGAGAAATACGAGACATCTAAGTCGTACAAGTAAAGAGATCTATTCATTGATAAGAAAAAGAAAAAACGTGAACGGTGATTGGATTGATGATAAAATAGAATCCTGGGTCGCGAACAGTGATTCGATTGATGATGAAGAAAGAGAATTCTTGGTTCAGTTCTCCACCTTAACGACGGAAAAAAGGATTGATCAAATTCTATTGAGTCTGACTCATAGTGATCGTTTATCAAAGAATGACTCTGGTTATCAAATGATTGAACAACCGGGATCCATTTACTTACGATACTTAGTTGACATTCATAAAAAGTATCTAATGAATTATGAGTTCAATAGATCCTGTTTAGCAGAAAGACGGATATTCCTTGCTCATTATCAGACAATCACTTATTCACAAACCTCGTGTGGGGCTAATAGTTCTCATTTCCCATCTCATGGAAAACCCTTTTCGCTCCGCTTAGCCCTATCCCCTTCTAGGGGTATTTTAGTGATAGGTTCTATAGGAACTGGACGATCCTATTTGGTCAAATACCTAGCGACAAACTCCTATGTTCCTTTCATTACGGTATTTCCGAAC